GGACGCTTTTCACTCCAATTTTCATATTTCTTGTTCGGAAAAGTGATTGAAAGAATTCAACCAATTTAGTATTCAAGTCAATAATGTATTACATTAATTCGATTCATTTAACCTTTTTTATTAAAAAAGAAAAAAAAAATAAATAATTTTATTTAATTATTTAATATTTAAAATAATTAAATATTTAAAATATTTAAAATTATAACGATAAAGGAAAAGCGGGTAGCGGGAATCGAACCCGCATCGTTAGCTTGGAAGGCTAGGGGTTATAGTCGACGTTGATTCATAATTTTTAACGTCTCTAATTCAAAACTGAACGTGAAACTTTGGTCTCATTCAGCTCCTTTATGGAAGGTGGATAAATTCCCAGATTCAGATATGAACGAAATAAAAAATCTGACCCATAACGTCTATGTCAGCTTTTATGTCTGAATCTATTCAGAACAACCCGCTTTCTAGACGATCCCTATAGAAAGGGGTGTTATATTCTAACAATCTTTCTAGTTACTTCGTTCTCTACTTCTATTTGAAAGAATCCTTAGGAAAAGCATTTTGTTTCCACCGAGCTAAAACAATTTATCGATGTCTTTAGTAAACCAAAGACATTGTTTAATAGCTGTTTTGCTTCAATTTCCCCTACAGAAATGAAAAATTGAAGATTTAGTTACGATTAGAAATACGCGTTTTATCTTTATCCATGGGTCCTTTACTTATACTCATTCAATTGGAAGTATTGATCCAATAAAAAAATTATGTTTCGTAATCTTATAATCCAATTTTTCAATTTAAAATTGATTGGTGGATAAAAATCACGAGAATTTATATTCTTCCTCGAATTTTTCATTGAGAGGGAAAGGATTCAATCCTTTTAAGAACTAAAGTTTTTGTTCGGAATGAATATTAATCAAACCGAAAGACCCTTTAACTATATAAAGGATTATAGAACGAATCACACTTTTACCACTAAACTATACCCGCTACAATCAGATTATTGTATCTAAATGGACCTTTTGTCGACCTTAATCACAAAACCAAAACAAAAGATCAGAAAAAAATTATGAAAACTGGAGCGCTTACCTTTTGTATTTGTATCAGAGGACCTAATGAGATTTGGAAACGAGTATTCATTTTAATAACTAAATAACAAGTGCTTTTTTGCCCGAGGTTTTTGTCTCGAACTTAATCCATAACAAAAAAATAGATTGTGGTAAGAAACGAGAGTTCCTTTTTTATTATTTAAACCGGAATAAAAGGACTAACTAAGAAAGAAATAGCACGTTGATTCGCTACCATTTGATTCTATATCATAGATATAGATATTTTTTTATTTATTATTATTTTTTTTTTTTTTTTCAATTTTCTAAATCTTTTTATTTATGATTTGTTGGAACAAAAAGGCGGGCCCGGCTAAGGACTGACCAGGCCGGGCCGTGGAACTAAAAAGCCCCTTGGGACGAAATTAAAAAATAAGAGTATATGCTATGACGGGCGTTTTCAAGCCTTATTTTTTATAATGTAACATAGTATTATCCTTTTTCAATTGGGAGGAGAGATGGCTGAGTGGACTAAAGCGTCGGATTGCTAATCCGTTGTACGAGTTTTTCGTACCGAGGGTTCGAATCCCTCTCTTTCCGTTTTCGTTGATGACTTGGTATTTTTTTTTTTCGAATTTATCGAGAGCTATTTTTTTATTACTAGTTATAAATAAATAATTAGTGGAATAGATAAAATCTTACTAAATAACAGTTTAAAATCAAGCAAAGAAAACCTTATTTTTTATTCTTCACGTCCAGGATTACGTCCTGGATCATTAGACAGGAATCCGAAGATAAAGAGAGAAACAAAGAATATCACTACCGTGTAAACAAATAGTTTGAGAGTAAGCATTACACAATCTCCAAGATTTTTTTAGGAAAAAAGAGAATAGATTCTCCACTTTTATACTACTATACTACATACCCGATTTTTTTTTTCGAATAAATCATGAATTTGTCTGGGACTTTATTAAAATTAAAAATATCATCGGAAACTTACAGCAGCTTGCCAAACAAAGGCTAATAGAAAAAAGAATAGGGGTATCACTGGCATAACATCGACTATTGGATTCAAAAAAGCGTAGGCTTCGGGCAATTTGCCGACGAAAAAACTACTGGAATAAAGAGCAGAATTAAGGTAGATACAGATCAAACTAAAAATATTAAGCATAACAAACATTTTGTTTTTGGGGATAATTGTATTTATTTTGATTGAGTTGTTAATAAATTTAATTTAGTTTTTTATTATTTTATTATTATAGATATGTTATTATTGATAGAAGAAAAAAAATGAATAAAAATAAAATAAGATAGACGAAAAAACTTTAATGTTATTTGAATTCACCCAATCAAAAATTCTTCTATATCTCAAATCAAAAGAGAATAGAATAAATAATACTTTCGTACAATATCTTAATTGAATTATATGTAATGATCAATAAATTCAGTTTAATTTTATGTCTACGTGTATAGTTTCCATGTACAAAAATTCTAGTAATCCATTTTCTAAAAAATAGATATTTAGACTGGAGTTGACGAATAACCCGTACCAATATTAGTGTTTATTTATTAGTATCGAATAGAAATAAATGGGGCGTGGCCAAGTGGTAAGGCAACGGGTTTTGGTCCCGCTATTCGGAGGTTCGAATCCTTCCGTCCCAGAGCATACTCAGTATATATGTATATATATTATTATATAATCATTATATTAACATAATAATATAAATATATTTATATATATATATATTTTATATATCATAATATTATTTTCATAATATTATTTTATATATCATAATATAATAATATATATATATAAAGATTGCCTTTTAGAAGAGCCTTCCGTATTAAGATAATCTGTATTAAGAATAGAATAAATATTAGTATAGAATCTGATTATTATTTTTTAATAATCGGCGGAATCATATCTTTTTCACAAATTTGTTTGAGTTCAAATAACACGCATATGAAATGGGAAATTGAATTCAGTTGCAATTCGTTAAATAACAATGATTTTACAGTATAAATATGAAAAAATAACAACCTAAAATTTCAATCTTGTCTTACATCAGTGTTTTTTTATCTATCTTTTTTTAATCACATACTGTTTATTCCAATATGAATTTATCTCTCTCTTACTAATGATAAACGGATGATAAAAAACGAAAGGTCCTTGCTGTAAAACTTTCTGTTTTGCAAAATGAAAATAATTATATCGGATAGAAGATTTTTCAATCAATTAAATCTTTGTAACGAACCGCTAGAAGTATAAGTTCTTGGTACTTGAAGAAGTGTGAAATTGTTGAATTTATTCTATCACTATTATCTTACTTGAAGATACAGATTCAAAATAACTTGATTTCTTCGTATTATATTTATTCCTGTTATATCAGTTATAATTTAGTTAACTAAATTTGATTTTTACAATAATAGAAAAATAGAAAAAGAGTTTCAAATTTAGAATGATATAAATAAAAGAATCAAAATAATTTATAAAAAAAGGAGTTCTATTTTTATAGAATTTCCAAGATTAAATTCTATTAATCTAAAAAAAAGGGGTTAAATTGATTTATTCTTATTCTTGCTGAGACTCTCTTTTTTTCATATAGAATAAAAAGGTATAGATTACTATGTACCAACCGAACCAATGATTATTCATGATTTCATAATTGAATCAATTACATATGGGTTCCAAACTGAAGGAATGTTATGGTAAAACTTCGTTTAAAACGATGTGGTAGAAAGCAACGTGCGACTTGAAGGACATGATCCGCTGTGGAGTCTTACATCCACCACTTTTAAATATATTTATTATAGGAATGAAAGTGCTCTTGGCTCGACATCATTTGTTCTATTCCGCTGTAACCTCCTTTTTTTTTGGGGGGGGGGGTGATAGAATATAGTATAGGATGGAGCTCGAGTAGAAAGTCTTTTTTTTTTTTTTCAGAGGCAAGAATCTAGGGTTAGTATCAATCAACAAATTGGAACAACTTCGTAAGTATATTTTGATACATAAACTAAAAGGAGCCCATTCGAGAAAATTTCCAATTCAAAGGGAAGATTTGTTGAAATTGGTAAAACTCTTTCGATCAAATCAAAAAGTGTATTACGCAGGAATCAAACATTCGTATGATTCTTTGACATAAAGAAATCACAAAAAATGGTATGTTGCTGCCGTTTTGAAAGGATTTAAAGATCACCGAAGTAATGTCTAAACCCAATGATTCAAGGCAAAGATCCTGGAACAAGGAAATACCATTTTCAATTGTCTGAACAACTGGATCAGAATGAAGAATCAAAATGGATTCTTAAAGAAGACAGGCAATTAAAGGGTTAGAGACCGCTCAATAGATGCAGTATCTAAAATAAAATAAAGGGTTTCTCTTTTGCGTTATTTCAGAGTTATCCAACTTGAGTTATGAGGGTGCAAATATGACTAATTTTGTTGTTGGGTAAGAATAAGAAAAAAAGGGCTAAAATCAATAGTCTAATTAATTTGATGATTTGATGGATATATTTGATATTGTAATTCTATACTCTATACATAGACATAATTTAGAATTTTCTCGAGCCGTACGAGGGGAAAACCTCTTATACGTTTCTAGGGGGGGTATTGTTCATCTATCCCAATGAGCCATTTATCGAATCGTTGCAATTGATGTTCGATCCCGACGAGAGGGAAGAGATCTTCGGAAAGTGGGTTTTTATGATCCGATAACCAATCAAATTTTTTTAAATGTTCCTGCTATTCTATATTTCCTTGAAAAAGGCGCTCAACCTACGGGAACTGTTCATGATATTTTAAAAAAGGCGGGAGTTTTTACGGAACTTCGCGTTAATCAACAAACAAAATTTAATTAATGAAATAAAATAGAAAAAAATATCAAGTGAATAAATAAGAAATGACATAGACGTAGAAGTAATGTGTTCTATAGACATAAAAATTTGACATTACCCCCGATGGGATGATTTTCGTTGGAACTCTTTGAACAAAAAAAACAAAGGACTAAACCTGATTATTTTAGTTTTAGTTATTGAATAAACTTCGTTTTTTTCTACTTCTCCCCCGTCTTCCTTAATTAAGTCTTTCACTTATATTCTATATAGTGTAGTGCCAATCCAACACAAGTCTTTCGTTTTTTTATAATTCAATTTTATAATTCAATTAAAATTAAAAAATTTTATTAATTTAAATTGATTGAAATCTAAATTGTTAGTTCTATTTAGAACTTGTTTTATCTTTTGTATGCTTACGCTTTTGTCAATATTAATATTGACAACAGTGTATCAAATAAATATAATCCGATCGTGGATAAACGGATCTATTTATCCCTGTTCCATAGATTTTATTTCATTCAAATAATATTCTTAGATTTTCTGTCATACAGGAAGTCTTTTTTGATTAAGAATTAAATCAATCAAACTCGATATATACTAAATTAATGGATAATATAAGAGAAGCGAGGCAGGAGGCGGTCTATAAATATTGGAAAATCTTTGACTTTATTTTATCTTTTATTTGATAATTTTTATATTTTTGTCGGATTTGTTCATTTTTATTATGTTTCGAGCGGGTTAGAGTTTTTTTTCATTGTTTTTTTAATGGTTTGATTGTGTTGTGCCATTCAATTTCATTATTTATTGGGATTCTGATTGTATCTACACATTTTAATTTGTTTATTTGGGTTGCTAACTCAACGGTAGAGTACTCGGCTTTTAAGTGCGGCTAGCATCTTTTACACATTTGTATGAAGAAACAGATTCGTCCATACCATCGGTAGAGTTTGTAAGACCACGACTGATCCTGAAAAGAATCAATGGAAAAAGCAGCATGTCGTAGCAATGGATAATTCTGAGAATATTTAATTCTTTCTTATTGAATAGGTCCAAAATCTTATTTCAATTGTTTCAATTCAATTAAAAAAATAATTTTTTTGGGGGGTCGAGTGAATAAATGGGTAGAGCCTTATTAGAGGTTCCAATTCTAGGGAAATAACAAAGTAACGAGCTTCTGTTCTTAATTTTTGAATGATTACCCCATCTAATTAGATGTTAAAAATATATTAGTGCCTAATGCGGGAAAAGCTTTTCCGATGAGTGGATTAGAAATTTCTTATGAGTCCTAACTATTAGCTATTCCCCTTTATGGGGTAGAGATAAATGTGTATGAAGAAGGTAGTATATTGATAAAGAGATTTCTTTTTTCAAAATCAAAAGAGCGATTGGATTGATAAAATAAAGGGCTTCTAACTATCTTCTTATCCTATAAATGAACATAAATCTATTATATGGAAAGGAAGGGGAGGTTCTAGAGAGTCCGTTGATGAGTTTGACTTCGAGGTATCTAGTTTTTTTTTTTACTATAAATACCTTGTTTTAACTGTATCGTACTATGTATCATTTGATAACCCAATAAATCATCTATTTCTTTTCTGATTCAAAATTGAATTTTAAATGAAAGACTTTCAAGGATATTTCGAATTATATAGATCTCAGCAACACCATTTACTATACCCACTTATCTTTCGGGAGTATATTTATGCCCTTGCTCATGATCGTGGTTTAAATGGATCCGTTTTATTGGATAATGTAGGTTATGACAAGAAATCCAGTTTACTAATTATAAAACGTTTAATTAGTCGAATGTATCAACAGAATCATTTGATTATTTCCGTTAATGATTCTAATCAAAATAAATTTTTGGGGTACCCCAAAAATTTGTATTCTCAAATGATATCGGAGGGATTTGCAGTCATTGTGGAAATTCCGTTTTCCCTACGATTAGTATCCTCCTTAGAGGAGACAGAAACCATAAAATCTTATAATTTACGATCAATTCATTCAATATTTCCCTTTTTCGAGGACAAATTTCCACATTTAAATTATGCATCAGATGTACTAATACCCTACCCCATCCATCTGGAAATCTTGGTTCAAACCCTTCGCTACTACGTGAAAGATCCCTCTTCTTTGCATTTATTACGGCTCTTTCTTAATGAGTATTATAGTTGGAATACTCTTATTATTCCCCCAAAATCCATTTTTGCAAAAAGTAATCAAAGATTATTCTTGCTCCTATACAATTCTTATGTATGTGAATACGAATCTATTTTACTTTTTCTCCGTAACCAATCTAATCATTTACGATTAACCTCTTTTGGGATCTTTTTTGAGCGAATACGTTTTTATGAAAAAATAAAATATCCTGTCGAAAAAGTCTTATTTCCGGCCACCTTATGGTTCTTCAAGGATCCTTTTATACAGTATGTTAGCTATCAAGGAAAATCGATTCTGGTATCAAAAGATACTCCGCTTCTGATGAATAAGTGGAGATATTATCTTGTCAATTTTTGGCAATGTCATTTTTATGTATGGTCTCAACCAAGAAGAATCCATATAAACCAATTATCCAAGCATTCCTTTGATTTTTTGGGTTATCTTTCAAGCATACGACCAAATATTTCAGTGG